GAAACAACTCGTAGTATGGGTCTAGCTTATTGATACGTTCCATAAAACTCTACTTGAATCCATTTTTTTTTACCGACAAAATCCGTGCTCAAACTATTTGAATTTGATTTTGAGCACGGATTTTTCTGGCCCAAGTGTATCTTGTCTTTACCACGAATCATTTTCCTTGGTTAACAATAATTGTAGTTTTGCCAATATTTGCGGGTTCCTTAATTTTCTTTTTTCCACATAGAGGAAATAGAGTAATCCGTTGGTATACTATATGTATATGCATCTTAGAACTTCTTATAACGACTTATGCATTCTGTTATCATTTCCAATCGGATGATCCATTAATCCAACTAGTGGAGGATTATAAATGGATCAATTTTTTTGATTTCCATTGGAGATTAGGAATAGATGGACTCTCTATAGGACCCATTTTACTGACGGGATTCATCACTACTTTAGCTACTTTAGCGGCTTGGCCAGTTACTCGCGATTCTCGATTATTTCATTTCCTGATGTTAGCAATGTACAGTGGGCAAATAGGATTATTTTCTTCTCAGGACCTTTTACTTTTTTTCTTCATGTGGGAGTTAGAATTAATTCCCGTTTATTTACTTGTATCCATGTGGGGAGGAAAAAAACGTCTGTACTCAGCTACAAAATTTATTTTGTACACGGCGGGGGGTTCTGTTTTTTTTTTACTGGGAGTTCTGGGTATCGGTTTATATGGTTCTACTGAACCAACATTCAATTTTGAAATATTAGCCAATCAGTCCTATCCTGTGGCCTTGGAAATAATACTCTATATTGGATTTTTTATTGCTTTTGCTGTCAAATTGCCAATCATCCCCATACATACATGGTTACCAGATACCCATGGGGAAGCGCATTATAGTACTTGTATGCTTCTAGCCGGAATCTTATTAAAAATGGGAGCATATGGATTAGTTCGAATCAATATGGAATTATTCCCTCATGCTCATTCTATATTTTCTCCTTGGTTGATGATAGTAAGTGCAATGCAAATAATCTATGCAGCTTCAACATCTCTCGGTCAACGGAATTTAAAAAAAAGAATAGCCTATTCCTCTGTATCTCATATGGGTTTCATACTTATAGGAATTTGTTCTATCACCGATATTGGACTCAACGGAGCCCTTTTACAAATAGTCTCTCATGGATTTATTGGTGCTGCACTTTTTTTCTTGGCCGGAACGACTTATGATAGAATACGTCTTGTTTATCTTGATGAAATGGGTGGAATAGCTCTCCCAATGCCAAAAATATTCACGATGTTCAGTAGTTTTGCGATGGCTTCCCTTGCATTACCAGGTATGAGTGGTTTTGTTGCCGAATTAATAGTCTTTTTTGGACTAATTACTAGTCCAAAATATCTTTTAATGACAAAACTCCTAATTACTTTTGTAATGGCAATTGGAATGATACTAACTCCTATTTATTTATTATCTATGTTACGCCAGATGTTCTATGGATACAAGATATTTAATGTCCCAAACTCTTATTTTTTTGATTCTGGACCACGAGAGTGTTTTGTTTCGATCTCTATTTTTTTACCCGTACTAGGTATTGGTATGTATCCTGATTTTGTTCTTTCACTATCAGTTGAAAAGGTTGAAGTTATTCTATCTAATTCTTTTTATAGATAGTTTTTTTCATAAAAAAAATCAAAATTTCAAAAAATGTTCGTTGTACAATGACAAAAAGAAGGCCTTTTCTTCTTCTCTTACGTTAAGTAAAAAAATGAATTTGAACTGGCGAGAACCCGGTTAATTTTGTAGTGATTCGCCGGGTTCTCGCCAGTTCACACAAAGTTTTTTTTATCTGATATGCGCTGTACACTTTTCTATTTCTATTGGTAAGAACCCCTTTTTGAATTCAATTAAATGTTAATGTAAATGAACCATAACTATGTAGTCCTATTCCTAATAGATTGACCCCAAAATAACATATCCAAATTATAAGAAATCCAATAGACGACACAATTGCGGAATTTGTACCCTTCCATTTTCTATTTCTTCGAGTATGTAAATAAATTGCGAATACGACCCAAGTAATAAAAGCCCAAGTTTCTTTTGGGTCCCAACTCCAATAGGATCCCCATGCTTCGTTAGCCCATACTGCTCCAGAAAGAATTCCTATGGTTAAAAAGAGAAATCCTAAACTAATAACCCGATAACTCCAATAATCCAATTGTTGAATCAATTGCGACCTGTAATAATTTTTTGGAGAAAAAAAAGAAGTATTTTGGAAAATATTACTTCGTTCATTCATGTATTCGATTTTACCAAAGAAAAACGACTCATTTAAATTTACTAAATAATTACTTGTAGCAAAAACCTTTCTCTTTTTTCTAATTGTAATGACTAGAAGTGATACTGATAATAATGATCCACATAAAAGGGCCGCATAGCCTAGTATCATCATACTTACGTGCATTATTAGCCACTCAGATTGAAGAGCAGGTACTAATATTGTGGATTCGTGTATTTCAGTTAAAAGACCTGAAGTAGCAAAGCCCTGGGTAAAAATAGCACTCGGTCCAATTATTGTGCTTAGAAGATTTGGATTTTTTTTGAAATACGGAACTATATGAATAAGGGAAAAGCTCCATGAAAGAAAGATTAACGATTCATATAAATCACTTAGTGGAAAATGTCTCGAATAAATCCAACGAGTAATTAATAATCCTGTTATACAGAAAAAAGTCATTATCATGCCCTTTTCGGATGAATCATATACTTTTATGATTTCATCGACTAAAAAGGTTATCAAATGAATTGTAATTCTAATTGAAACGATCGAAAAACAAATATGAGTTAATATATGCTCTAAGGTTGAAAATATCATAAAAAAGAGTCCCTTAATTATAAAATAGAAATCGGCAATTGAATTCATTATAGGATCTATTTACTTTTTTTTAGGAGATGATATGCCACTACTCGGACTCGAACCGAGATGCTCTCGCACTGCTTCCTAAGAGCAGCGTGTCTACCAATTTCACCATAGTGGCTTGTCTTGAACTCATAATAGCCTATGAATAAGCAATCGTCTAGATTTAAGAATTCAATTGGGTGGAATATTTTTTAGGAAAGATTCAAATTGATGAATAAAAATCCGTTCAAATAGGTATTTGAAGGTTCATTATTTTAGCTGAGGGTCTTAGTTTTATTGTGTATTTTATTTGAACTCTTGTAAAACTCGATCGTCCTACTATGAATTAAGGGATAGAACCCCCCCAAAAAACATTTTTCTTTTAATGAACTGTTTTTGATTTATTTGAGTTCAAAAAGTGAAACAAAAAAATCTATTTTATCAATGAACATAAAAAAAGAACCTATTTTGGATCATTCAAAGTTGACACATAATTTATCCAGAATATATTCACTAAGGGTTTTTGCCTGGATTGATGGCGAGAGATATATGGGGGTTTATAGTCTAGAAGACTTCAGAGAAAATTCAAAAGTAATAAAGTTGCACAAAAAAGTTTAGAATTTTAATCAATTAGGTTCAATGATTTTAGTAACGAAAGATTTTCTATATGCACTTCTATACAGATATACGGAAAAAGTGGATCTATAGAAAAAAGAAAACCTTATAGTATTGTAACAAATAGGTTGATGGGGAAATAAGATTCCTCGGCTTGGAAATGATAAAATATACTAAAAAGAAATTTTAGTATCTTGTGTTTTTTTGTCAACAAAAAGAAACTTTTTTTTTGAATTCGGTAAGGTAAACAGAAGAATTCTTCTTCTACATATTCTAAGAGCGGAACGAATTCCATTTCCTATTGATTAGCTCAACAGGGAATGGAATTCGGGAATTTTATTTTGAAATGCAATGAGTCAATTTTTGAGTCAGGCCGATTCAGATTATTCCAACGTGTTATGTTTTATTACTTATTTTATTTGTTTGTCGTACAAAAAACTTTTTGAATTCCCGGTAGAAAGAGATTTCCCTAAGGAAAATGCTTTTAACGCTGCCCAATACCCCTTCCTTTTCCAAAAATTTTTACGAATACGCTTTTTTGATGCAGAAGTACGTTTTTTTGGAACTGCCATTTAAATTAAAATTAAGAGATTACTCATTGGTATAGCTGGATGTGAAGGACATCTATTGTTCAAAAAAAAAGTCTACACTTTTCTAATTCATTATGTGTTTCTTTTCTAGATAATATTTTTTTTCTAAAAATCTAAAAGACTGGATGATATGGATGAAAAATATGTCTAATTTGACTCGAGTTTTCAAATTCCAAGGAGACTAGTCATTAATCTCTTTCTTTCATATGATTTGACCAATTGTAACTTCTTGATTTGAATATTTGAAATATTTATCAGAAACTCAGAAAGAAAAAGAATAAGTAAAAAGAAATTTAAATTCTATTTAAGGTAGTTTAAGTTAGTGCATATCTTCATTTTTTTATTGACTCCTTTCAAAAGAGGTAAGGTTCGGTGAATCGGAAACAATTAATATTAATTAAGAATTAAAAAAAAAACTTTTTTATGGAACAGACATATCAATATGCGTGGATCATACCTTTCCTTCCACTTCTGGTTCCTATGTTAATAGGAGTGGGACTTCTTCTTTTTCCGACAGCAACAAAAAATCTTCGTCGTATGTGGGCTTTTCCGAGTATTTTATTGTTAAGTATAGTCATGATTTTTGCAACTAATCTGTCTATTCAGCAAATAAATACCAGTTCTATCTATCAATATGTATGGTCTTGGACCTTCGATAATGATTTTTCTTTAGAATTTGGCTACTTGATTGATCCACTTACTTCTATTATGTTAATGTTGATCACTACTATTGGAATTATGGTTCTAATTTATAGTGATAATTATATGGCTCACGATCAAGGATACTTGAGATTTTTTGCTTATATGAGTTTTTTCAGTACTTCCATGTTGGGATTAGTTACTAGCTCGAATTTGGTACAAATTTATATTTTTTGGGAATTGGTTGGAATGTGTTCCTATCTATTAATAGGGTTT